GATTCGCTGGAAAGATAAACCAGTAGCTCTTTCAATTGTGCAAGCAAGGTTGGTTGGATTAGCTCACTTTTCTGTAGGTTATATATTCACTTATGCGGCTTTCTTGATTGCCTCCACATCGGGCAAATTCGGTTAATTTTTTATGTATTCTCTCCGCAATAATATATTTTTTTTTTAATAAAAAAAAATAGGTATGCACTCTTATATTTATTTCTACATCTAGGAGCCGATTTGTATCATTATCATTGATAATAAGAGGAACTGAAGCATTATGGCAAAGAAAAGTTTGATTTATAGGGAGAAGAAGAGGCAAAAATTGGAACAAAAATATCATTTGATTCGTCGATCCTCAAAAAAGGAAATAAGTCAGATTCCGTCGCTAAGTGAGAAATGGAAAATTCATGGAAAATTACAATCCCCACCGCGTAATAGTGCACCTACACGTCTTCATCGACGTTGCTTTTCGACCGGAAGACCGAGAGCTACCTATCGAGACTTTGGACTATCTGGACACATCCTTCGGGAAATGGTTCAGGCATGTTTGTTGCCAGGGGCAACAAGATCAAGCTGGTAAGGATTTGAGTATCCCTTAATTTTTCTATTTTTTTCTATGATCGATGAGGCCCCTTTACCATTCTGTCTAAATAGGCTATTCTATTTGTACAGATATGGAATAGGGGCGCATTAAATTCTTCTTTGTTTATTAGAGTTTAGTCCAAGTTTTTTTGTTTCATCGCGGGGTAGAGCAGTTTGGTAGCTCGCAAGGCTCATAACCTTGAGGTCACGGGTTCAAATCCTGTCTCCGCAACATTTTTTTTCAACAAACGTAAGTTTGATTCTATTAACTAGTCATTAAATAATACTTGTCTTTTGGGACGCGAGGAAAAAATTACTCTATTTCCGGGTCAACTATACCGAATCTTTTCTCTTTTTCAATCCATTTATATTTGGGCGGATAGCGGGAATCGAACCCGCGTCTTCTCCTTGGCAAAGAGAAATTTTACCATTCGACTATATCCGCATTTTTTTGCCTTCTTGATAAGAAATTTATGGATAATATTTGTTCAAAGCTAGACGAGATACACTCTTCGGTTTGGGGTCATTTCATAAAATTATACCAACAAATCAATTCAATTAACAATTCTATTAATATATATATATATTATATATTAATAATATATTTATTCTATATATTGAATTCCATATTCAAGAATAGATTATTCTCTATTTCCATAAAATATTATATTCTATATTGATATCAGATATCAATTTTTGATTCGTTTTTTTATTTAGTTATTTATTACTATTTTATATTTAGTAAATTGATATTTATTAATATTTTATTCATATTTCACTCAAGTTACAGAAGTTCGACCCCCCCTCTAATTTTTTGTTTTCTTTATTTGCATTTTATGTACTTATATTGAATTTAAATGTGTAATTCATGGAATGGGAGGGGTCATCTCATTTTTGGATCTGCAACGAATGAATTTAAGAGATAAGAGAATTAAGGATACCCACCAAGAAGACTAATCCAATCCATAAAGATGTACCAGAAAATACAACATTTTTGTTACTCGACCAACCATCAGGAGACGCAAATACAACGGGTACACTAATCAGTAAGATTGATGAAGTAATAATTAATGCAAAAACAGCCAATTGGAAAGCAATAGTCATGTTTTTAATCCTCCAAGCTATTAACAAAAGAATATACACCATTTAATCCTCTTACCCACTAAAAATATTTAATAAATAAAGGGATTTTATCATGAATCCGTTGATTCAAGATGACTTATTTCCAACTTCTTTTTACCACTTTTATTCTATTCGGACATGAAGTTAAAGGTTCTTTTTGACTTCACAAATGGGTATACTGGATCGTGTATCTCATTTATTTATATAGACAGATTTATAGACCTATAAAGAAAGTCACACCCCATATCTTTCTCTACATAGTGATCATATTAACTCATAGGGCTATGTTCTATTTGTCGAAAAAAAAATAAAATAGAAATTATCTTTCGGAGAGATGGCCGAGTGGTTGATGGCTCCGGTCTTGAAAACCGGTATAGTTCATAAAAAATAACTATCGAGGGTTCGAATCCCTCTCTCTCCTTTTGTTGAATGAATATATTTTTTTCTTTATTGGCTTTTTTTACTTCTTAGCATCATAAATAAAGGAGAATGGCTCGGCTGGATAGTATAGCCGAGCCAGAAAAAATTCGATTGAATTGCAAGAAATAAAGAAGACTTTTTAATATGAACCGATTTTTAATTTACTTTTTTAACTCCTACTTTAGTTAAGAGGAGTCATGGAAAGAACAGGTTCAAAATCACGATCAATTCCTTTTTCAAATCCTGCTGCCGCTGCTCTAGCCCTTCCCGCGTGCCATAAATGACCCACGAATAGGAAGAATCCTAGAACAAAGTGAGAGGTAGATAACCAACTTCTCGGAGAGACGTAATTGACTGCATTGATCTCAGTAGCTACGCCCCC